ACCCATATCGATATCGAGAAGTAGAAGTATACGCTTTAGGTCAACATATATCTATGTCTGCTCACAAAGCACGAAGAGTTATTGATCAGATTCGTGGGCGTTCCTACGAAGAAACACTTATGATACTAGAACTTATGCCTTATCGAGCGTGTTATCCCATTTATAAATTGGTTTATTCTGCAGCAGCAAATGCTAGTCACAACATGGGTTTCAATCAAGCAAGTTTAGTTATTAGTAAAGCGGAAGTCAACGAGGGGACTACTTTTAAAAAACTAAAACCTCGAGCTCGGGGGCGGAGTTATCCAATAAGAAGACCCACTTGCCATATCAGAATTGTCTTACAAGATACATCTTTATATGAATATGATTTAAATGAGGATTTCTATGGTTTAGAGGAAGATCAGATCTTCTGCTTAAAAAAAGCTGAATGGAAAAATAAATACAACGATATGACATATCATAATATGTATAATAGTGGGGGATTATGGGACAAAAAATAAATCCACTTGGTTTCAGACTTGGTACAACTCAAAGTCATCATTCTATTTGGTTTGCACAACCAAAAAATTATTCCGAAGGTCTACAAGAAGATCACAAAATACGAGATTGTATCAAAAATTATATACAAAAAAATATGAAAATTCCCTCTGGTGTCGAGGGAGTTGCACGTATAGAGATTCAAAAAAGGATTGATCTAATTCAAGTCATAATCTATATGGGATTCCCAAAGTTATTAATTGAAGGGAGAAGGCGAAGAATCGAAGAATTACAGGCAACCGTACAAAAAGAGCTAAATTGTGTGAACCGAAAAGTGAACATTGCCATTACAAGAATTACAAACCCTTATGGAGACCCGAATATTCTTGCAGAATTTATAGCCGGACAATTAAAGAATAGAGTTTCATTTCGCAAAGCAATGAAAAAGGCTATTGAATTAACCGAACAGGCAGATACAAAAGGAATTCAAATACAAATTGCAGGGCGAATCGATGGAAAAGAAATTGCGCGTGTCGAATGGATCCGAGAAGGTAGGGTTCCCCTACAAACCATTCGAGCGAAAATTGATTATTGTTGCTATACAGTCCGAACTATCTATGGGGTATTAGGCATCAAAATTTGGATATTTCTAGAAGAGGAATAAGAACATTTTCCTTGTCTTTACACTATATTCATTGAAAAATAGAATAAAAACAATAAACTCTTTCCTTTCATTCTTTGTCTCTTAAAGAAAAAGAATGAGCAATTCTCAATTCTATAGGGTTGAATAAAAATTTGATTGATCCGTTTATCTAATTGCTATGCTTAGTGTGTGACTCGTTGGTTTTTTTAAAGGATAGGATTCAAAAAAAAGTGGACCGACCCCTACTATGAACTAATAACCAACTCATTGCTTCGCATTATCTGGATACAAAAAACCAGTCAAGATATGATATATTGGTCATATCATTGTAGCAACTGAAATTTTTTTTGCATAAACAAAAAAGAAAAACCAATCTGAGTTTGATTTGATAGAAAAGTATGCAGATAAGTGGAGGGGTGAAAGAAAGAAAAAGAATCTCATTGATATATCAACCATTCCAATATATGTAAGGTTTATGAACCATCTCAGAAAAGGCAGTGTTAGAACGCATCAATACTGATTCACACATAACTAGAGAAATCTGTTCATAAAAAAAATCAAGAGCCTCGAGCCAATAAAGACTGAGAAGATTGACTCAAGAACAAATTTCACGGGGGCTCCGTTGTAGAATTCAAACCTAACCATTAATTGAGAAGCGATGGGAACGACGGAACCTATGAATCTAAAGGGATTCTATTGAAAAACAAATCCTAATAATTCAGTGGGTGGGATGGCGGAATGAACCGGGGGCATTTCATTTATTCCGAGAAATTTTGATCTAACCCCACAACTGAAATAGATATTAAAAGAGTAAATATTCGCCCGCGAAGATTTTTATTGGATTAGTCAATCTTCTTTGATCCAATATGAGAAAAGACAAAAAAAAAATAAGGAGTCGTTATAAAAAAAAGTCATTAGATATAAAATAGAAAGTCAAATAGAAAGAAAAAAATTATCTAGAAATAAACTAAAATACATGGTTAAGTAGATATCCAAACAAGATAGAGAAATTTCTAATAGATTAATCTCAAAAAAGAATCAAAAATTCAGTATATTTTCATTTAATTTGAATCCTTTAATTCGCGAGGAGCCGGATGAGAAGAAACTCTCATGTCCGGTTTTGTAGTAGAGATGGAATTGAAAAAGAAGCATCAACTATAACCCCAAAAGAACCAGATTTCGTAAACAACATAGAGGAAGAATGAAAGGGATATCTTATCGAGGCAATCGTATTTCTTTCGGTAAATATGCTCTTCAGGCACTTGAACCAGCTTGGATTACATCTAGACAAATAGAAGCAGGACGGCGAGCAATGACACGAAATGTGCGGCGTGGTGGAAAAATATGGGTCCGTATATTTCCAGACAAACCGGTTACAGTAAGACCTACAGAAACACGTATGGGTTCGGGTAAAGGATCCCCCGAATATTGGGTAGCTGTCGTTAAACCCGGTAGAATACTTTATGAAATGGGGGGGGTCGCAGAAAATATAGCCAGAAAAGCCATTGAAATAGCCGCCTCAAAAATGCCTATACGAACTCAATTCATTATTTCGGGATAGATATAGATAGGAACGTAGAACCAAAGAAAAAAGTCTTGGGGATAAAAAAACAATTGCAGGTTTCTTTTTTTTGACAAACAATATTTCTTTTTTTTTCCTTCACTCTTTGCATTGAAAGAACAGATTCAAAAATGATATGATTCAACCTCAAACCCATTTGAATGTAGCGGATAACAGCGGGGCTCGAGAATTAATGTGTATTCGAATCATCGGAGCTAGTAATCGACGATATGCCCATATTGGTGACATTATTGTTGCTGTAATCAAGGAAGCATTACCAAATACACCTCTAGAAAGATCAGAAGTGATCCGAGCTGTAATTGTACGTACTTGTAAAGAACTTAAACGCGACAACGGTATGATAATACGATATGATGACAACGCTGCAGTTGTGATTGATCAAGAAGGAAATCCAAAAGGAACTCGAGTTTTTGGTGCGATTGCCCGAGAATTGAGACAGTTAAGTTTCACAAAAATAGTTTCATTAGCACCTGAGGTATTATAAGAGAATAGTTATATTATACATAGTATTTGCATGAAATTAGATTGTATCTCACGCATATACCTTTATTTAACATAATATTTAACATAATTCATATTTAAAGATTGAAATAATATTTACTATTAAAATAACTATAAATAATAAATAGAAATAAATAAATTGAAAAAAAAAAGCATGTTGATTATATCAAAAATGGGAGGTAAAGAATAATTTTAGTTTATCATGGGTAGGGACACTATTGCTGACATAATAACTTCTATACGAAATGCCGACATGAATAGAAAAGGGACGGTTCGAATAGCATCTAGTAACATCACCGAAAACATTGTTAAAATACTTTTACAAGAAGGTTTTCTCGAAAACGTGAGAAAACATCAGGAAAACAACAAAGATTTTTTGGTTTTAACCCTACGACATAGAAGGAATAGGAAAGGACCATCTCGAACTATTTTGAATTTAAAACGGATTAGTAGACCTGGCCTACGAATCTATTCTAACTATCAACGAATTCCTCGAATTCTAGGCGGTATGGGAATGGTAATTCTTTCTACTTCTCGAGGTATAATGACAGACCGAGAGGCTCGACTACAGGGAATCGGCGGAGAAATTTTGTGTTATATATGGTAACCTTTATGATTACCGAATTTTATTCGGAATTTCCTATTTGTCAACGAAAAGGGGCAGAGTAGTTGATATTACTCTTGCTACATTAGTTGATACGTCTAGGGGTTTTACCTAGAATGCTAAAATGAAAGAACAAAAAAATTATTCATGAAGCTTAAATTACTGAATCACTGACTAATAGTATGTTCAGGTTTCATTTAGCTAATGAAGATCGAATTCTGGGTTATGTTTCAGGAAGTATTCCACGGAGTTTTAGTTTGATACGTATAATAGCAATCAATCAATCAAAATTAAAATAAGTCTTTATGTTATGCTTGAACCAGAAAACGTATAATTTCTAGACTCCGCGCAACAAGGATTCGAAAGATTAGGTGGTTTTTTCAACTTCAACATACCCCTCAGGGAGCTAGAATTCAAGGTTTCAAATTGCAAGAAACTTATTTTCTTCCAATCAAAAAGTATAAGTTAAGGAACCACAACTATGAAAATAAGGGCCTCCATTCGTAAAATTTGTGAAAAATGTCGACTGATCCGTAGGAGGGGACGAATTATAGTAATATGTTCCAACCCGAGACATAAACAAAGACAGGGCTAATCTTGTTAAAAAGGACTCTCTAACATAAAAGGATCCGAGCCAATGAAAAATAGAAGGTCTCGGTTAAGATGAAATGGATATATCCATATATCTCTGATTTCGATGATAAAGTATGGCAAAATCTATAGCAAGAGCGGGTTCACGTAGGAATGGGCGTAGTGGTTCACGTAAAAGTACACGTAGAATACCAAAGGGAGTTATTCATGTTCAAGCAAGTTTCAACAATACCATTGTGACTGTTACAGATGTACGGGGTCGGGTAATTTCTTGGTCCTCCGCCGGTACTTGTGGATTCAAGGGTACAAGAAGAGGGACCCCATTTGCTGCTCAAACCGCAGCAGGAAATGCTATTCGGACAGTAGTCGATCAAGGTATGCAACGAGCAGAAGTTATGATAAAGGGTCCTGGTCTCGGAAGAGATGCAGCATTACGAGCTATTCGTAGAAGTGGTATACTATTAAGTTTCGTACGTGATGTAACTCCTATGCCACATAATGGCTGTAGACCCCCTAAAAAAAGACGTGTGTAGAAATCAAAATGAAAGAAATTTCATTTCAAGAGAAATAAATGATTCAATGATCTGATCAAATCATATTAA